AGTACCTGCTCGTACACTTGGGATACACACGTATCAGCGATGAGAACATCATCACCGAGTACTGCATATCTTGGGAAGCGAACTCCAGGGTGCTCTGCAAACCACCCAATCCGAAAATGATGTGTAGTGTACTTTTGTCCTATAGAAGTATATACATAGAGGTTTCTAAAAGATAAGAAGTATGCTGTAATTACATCAATATAGAACTTGCATATGAAACTTCCGCTTCACTAAGCACAGTTAGCCCAGCTGCACCAAGCCCTGTCTTACCATCCAAGAGTTCCATTCTTCCAACTCTGAATTCATCAGCCCAGTCAGAAGCTATTTTCTTCGAAATGGTTCACTGCGAGTTCTTCGTTCAGCCTTTCGGCTATCTTCTCCTCCCAGTGTCCTAGATTCCCCATCGCTCTCTTCTTCCTAAAGCCAATTCTTCACTCAACGTACTTGAACCATGTCTCTTCACGTGAGTCGACACCTGCTTCCATTATTTTCTTTCTAACCAAAAGATCAGCGAACGCTACTGAATATGGCCAGCCAGATCGCTATGGCTAAGACAGTTGGCCTTTGATCGGATACCAGAACCAAATCGACTTAGCCACACTCTACTCACAGACCGGAAGGAAAGCACTGACTTGAACTACTTTACTTTGACCACTGCGCTTTCCCGGAAGCGAAAGGGAATGTCGAAAGCGTAGTGAAAGCACCTACCTTATGTTTAATGTTTAAGCGTCTTAGTTTCAGTGAAAAGAGAGTTTTGCCTGCTTTAGTGGCAATTCTGTGCTGCAGATACACTGCCGTATAGACAGCTTCTGCTTGTTAGGAAGGCCTTTTTCATGCAACATAGCTCTAGCCATTTCCATAACAGATCTGTTTTTTCTTTCATTTTTGTTTTGAAAACTTCAGATCTTTCTTTCAAGAAGTACACCCAAGTCATTCTTGACAAGTTATCAATAAATAGGATGAAGTACTTGCTGTTGTCAAGAGAGGGAGTCCTCATGGGACCACAGACGTCAGTATGCACCAGTTCCAGCTTATGTGAAGCTCTCCTGGCTGTGCCAGATGGTAAGGATTTTCTAGCCATCTTGAAAAGTTGACACCCTTCACACACTCCACTGCATTCTCCAATGGCAGGCAGATCTTTTACCATTTGCCTTTGAGAAATAAGTTTGAGACTATGCAAGTTGCATAGAAAGAAGAGAGAGAGCACAGAAGAGTTCGAGCCCGGCATAAAAGGAATGCGCCAAATCGTCTGCATGCGCTGAATCTTCTTCTCTTCCTTTACCAATGTGAGGAATAGCAGGCAATCAATCCTGATTGTTTGAATTCAAATAAATGCTATAAGTACAGAAAGATCCCCGATCTACGAGAATGAATTTTGTATTCCTAGAAAAAGATCTTGCCCATTGGTAGTTGGTATTGAGAGTGGAAAGGCTTAGCAGCAGCTATTAGTCATTCTCCTTCTTAAAGCATCACTTCAAGGCTAACTTAAGAAAAGGCACTAAAGCAAACCACTACTTACGAAATTTCCTCATCTTCAATGTCGCTAAATAGTGGGTTTTTCCTAATACCTGTTCCGGTATACGTTCTGACTTGTAAGGAGAGCCTAGCAAGTCGGACTGCGGACACTTAGCTAAGCTTCATTATCCTAACCTAATTCGGTGTCAAATTGGACATCTTTCCTTGGCTATAATTTTAAATTCTAATAAAGCTCTATTTGACCTGACCTAGGATAGGACAATTCCATCCAAAAAGACTCGAATCAGGTGGTAAACAGAGAGTCTCTATTAAACCAGAAGGGGATGGTGACCAAGATGGCTCCTCTGAAGACGGGAGTTATTGAAGTGAATCCTCCCCTGAAGGAGCTTTTGAATATGTTAAGGGCCCCGTCTTGAAAGCTGGAAGTAGCTCCTACACCCCTGTTACTCCCATTCCATTGGCTTCGACCTCTGTGGATCCTACCTCACAATCTTTTGGTGAGGGGACTACGGCTGTGACTCCTACATCTGCTTTCAAATCCAGTGATTTCCCTCAGGTAAGACCTTTGGCACTTAATCTAACCACACCTTTCTTAACTTCATCGAAAACTTATTTATGGAATAGATCAAGTTCAGTCCCAGTAGCGAAGGTAGGCGCATAAGTTCATATTCCCTTGAGGGGAGCGAATACACTCGATCTAGCTATGTTGGCTAAGGAGCTGGGACTGGTGCTTATGGATCTTTACCTAGAACCGAAACTTACCTTTACTTTCGATCTGGTAGTGATGCTGCGGGCTTACTTAAATGGAGCCTTTGGTTCCCATACATCCATGTAAAAGCCTTTCTCGGTGACAGATGTTATTGATGAAGAGACCATCCCTTAATGGGAGCAATAGCAAGTCACTTTGGAACGACCCGGCATCGAGGTCTCGACGAGCCTTCTCTACTGTACTCCCCAAGCACCACCTGGGGCAACCAAGCGAAAGAAGACAAGATCGAATCAGAAAGCACTGTCTCGTGCTCGTCTCGTTGAATGGACACAAAAGAGATATTTCATATTCTCATGAGAAAGCATTCTGAATCGGCATGAACAACAGCCCCCGTAAAAGCATCAACAGGAAAAGCAGTTCAGCCATACAATGGAATCCAAATAATAAGAATTGGCTCCTCACGGAAGGCGAACGGTACGACGGGGGAAGCCTGCCTAGCAAAGCCAAGCGTGGAAAGACTACCTAAAGCTAAGACTCCTTTTCGGGTGTTGCTCATAGTCTTGACTGAGGGGGGGCTCTGGATGTCTATGGAAGTCTTGAAAAAAGACTAGTACAGTACGGATGGAGGCTTTCCCAACCAAGGGCTCTGGAAGAGGTAACACAAAGGTGCTGCCGGTCTGGATTGATGCCTTTCCTTCTTTACAGGATTAAGGATCCCCCAAAAACCTCAGGAACAGTCAATGGGAAATCCCGCCATTCCTGATTTAGGAAGGAATATAGTAAGGGACGACTGCTTATCAATCATCTTTTATGAGTGAAAGAACGAGCTCTAACACTTTCTTTTTTTGATATTTTAGAAACTGATTCATTCACATACGGGGACCTATAGGTTTCTTCATTACGATTACGGCCGATAAAATTGAGAATAGACTGCCATAGACCTTTCAAAAAACTCATTTTATCCTTGCCCATTCTTGGTTGTCTGCTCCCCTATTGTTGAAGAGAGACTTTTGGGATCGAAATACGGAAGGTGGTTGGCTTTTTTCCAACTAAGAAATGGGATTTTTTCTCGCACAGCTACTATGTTGTCTGTGACTACAATACGATATTTTCATTGATACAGCTAATTCTGATTCAATTGTGACAATAGCTTTTAAGCAAGCAGCTTGTATTCGTATAATAAGAAGAATGCGGTGCTTACCGCTTTCAGTCAAGTGAGGCACTACAGGTATTGGATTCAGCTTGAACTAATAAACTGTTAAGAGTCTGGTTCTTTAGAGACAGGAGTTGTTCCCAGTGAAAAGGAATTTATAGAGTCCGACTTACTTCCCTGTGTTAAGCATATAGCACATAAATCAATAGAAGAAGAAGTAGATGTGAGTGAGGGTACTCCTTTTTTTCCTTATTATAGAGATCGTTCTTAGGATAGCCTATGGCTAGTTAAGAGAGACTTTCCTATTCATCGGTCAGTGCGAGTGTGAGTACGAGCCAGGCGGTGCCAGGTTGAAAGTCTTTCATCCACTCGAGCAGCGGATATGAGACCAGTAAGAGCGTAGCTTTGATGTTCTTAGTTTCGAAATGGCGTATTTAGTGTCGATCTACACGGGGCAGGTTCTGGAACGGAGCACCCAAACTGGACGACTTTCTTTCTGGGATTATCGGTCTTCAATTTGGATGGAGCTGCTATTGGTACTCCGGCCGGTACTGATTTTGCTATTCGGAACTCTCTGGGTTAAGTCCCTCTCGATGCAAGCTCACGACAACAAAAGAAAGAATTGCTGCTCACCTTCACAGAAGATTTTCTATTCTTGAATGAAAAAGAGAATTGCATTTCGTCGCATCCCTTTTTCTCCGCTTTGAACATTCTTCTCGTCACAAGCCTAACCTAAGGGAAAGAGCTCGATCATACTGAAGTCGAAGCAACGTATATCAGCGTGGATCCCCTTCGCGATACGCCTTCGATCTGTGTTAGCTTTTGCTACATACTTGCTTGGCGGGTTCAGATTGAAGTAGACTAGCGGTGAGCTTTTCTTGCCCCGGTCTTGTATCTGCCATGTGCTCACTCTGCGCTTACCACATTGCCGGTTCGCTCTAGACAGGTCTTTAACCTCATTCTCTCAGGTCCCACCCCAGCTGAAAAACGACGCGCTAAGGCGCCCATCTTAGTCAAGCTTTGATTTGAAGCTAGCAGAGAGATTGAATTTCCAGTTCAGGTGGATCCAGGCTTAAATAAAGTAGGTATAAAATACCTTCCACGGCAAGTTTAGGCTTAGGAAGATTTGATCTTTGTTCCATCTAGTGAAGTAGATTCCAATTCCGGTGAAGAGAAGAGTGAAACTCCGATAGCTACAAGCCTTAGCCCCAAACTTCTCTCTCCCTACCGAAAAAGCTTCTTTTGATATGGAGCTTTCCCCGGATTCTCTTGAGGTCGGGGTTGAAGAATCTGGGTACTCAACAATGGGTTAAGCCTTTAGCTACGGCTGTTGGGGCAAGTCCGTCTTTAGCAGCCTAAACTAAAGAAACCTTACTGCCTCCAGGCAGTCCCCACCGAAAGAGTTATTCTCGGAAGGAGGGAAATGACATATGACATAAGAAAGAGTGGATTCCCACTCTCTGGTATTGACTCAAAACCTTATATTCTCAGAAGCTTACCTTTTGGTTGACCATCTTCCAATCCCGGATTCTTAGTAAAGCAAGTAAGTAAGAAAAGTGATCCAACCTTTTCCCGCGACTTCTGTTAGTCCAAGATCTCCCGTCATCCCGAAGTTTAGCTCTATTAACTAACATAGACCCTCTCGGCTCGCTTTGCTCCGACTAAAGGTATCCGGAACTTCGTGGTCTACCCTGCCATTCTCTCTATCTATGATCTCCGTCAAGCCTAAATTTCGTTTTCACTCGATCTCACGATTGGTCACGCATCTTCATCCCGTTACTTGTACCCATTTTGCTCTCTGCGTAGCCCCTTCGAAACCTTCTCCTTCTAGTGGATCTCCCTCGTTCTCTTCTCCTGCTTTTCAATTGAGTTACTTCACTTCTCCTAAGCTAATCCATGTCGAAAAACGATTGAATAGGGGTCCATTCTCGCAAGTTCGAGTGTAGGCTTGATTCCACAGCTTTCTTACCCTTACCTTAGGGCTGATTATAGGCTAATATAAAAATGTCTTTCCATGAGAGAGATATGTAAATGAACTATAAAGCAGGTATGTCAATCCCTATTCTCCAGGTTGTACCATTACATTATAAAGCCAGCCAGCAGTGGGAAGAATTAACCTAATTTAATGCCTTCTTCTAAGCCCCTCTTTTTTAAGTGAAAGGGAGTTTGCTTAATCATCCATTAGAAGTTCACTGGCAGCCCTCTGGGATACATGGGGAATCCCTATTGTAGCTGCTTTTGCCCTCGTAGTCCCTATCTCCTTTTGCAGACAGTTCCCTTGATTCTGTCTTCCGATCGGTTTGAATTGGATTCCTTCTGCCATCTTCCTAAGACCTTGCTATGGCAATCCATACGAGCGACACGGTCCAGCCTAAGGAATACCTTTTGAAGTCCTTCTCGTTTCCCTTCCAGACATTGGGAGTTGCCTTCCTTCCAATAGCTCATTTTCTAGTTTACTGATTTATTATTAGAGCATATGTTTTCTCTCCTGAGAAGTAAGTTAGCAATTCAGTTCCTGGTTCCATTGAGAGGCCCCTTTTGAGTAAGCAAGTTTTCAATCAGGAGTCTTTAAATAAGATCCTTCAACGACAACAGCTACCACTCACTTCACACTATCAATATCCGGATCGAAATCAAAAGTCTTTCCGGCTTAGCTAGCCCACCCCGTGTGGGATCTTTCAATTCCTTTTTGCAGGTGAGCCAGATGCCGAGTCTACCTCTGCCAAGTCCCTCCTTCTAGGCTTCTTTCGAAACCATCAATGTCAGCTGGATTTTGAAGTTGCTTCTTAGTTCGATTCTGCCTCTACTCCCAGACTCTTTTTCCTTTGCTCTACCCCTCACCATCAAGCCCTCTCCATGATCCTCGTACTGCTTTAGCTTTCGACCAGCTCTTTCACTCTAGTGCCGGGCATCTCTTATCCTCCTCGCTGGTCTCACTCTCCATCCTACATTCGCCTAGCTACAGGAGCTACTAGAAGCAACTATCACTCATTCACTTTTAGGGGGAATTCCTTATTCAACTACCAGTACAGAAATGAAATAAAGCTACCATCATCCTTTGCTGGTGACGCTGGGTCAGTGTCCCAACCCAAGGGTTCTAAGAGGAAAGTCTATGCCACACCAGCAGGGTAGCTGCATAAAAGAAGGATGCAGTTTTTGATACACTACTTCCTAGGGCTACCTTCTCCTTGTTAGCCTTGATTACGGTGGGGGGCGGTCTCCGGAATGAGCAGTCCTCTTTGCTGGTTTTTTAAAATAAGCGGGGGCGTAGGATCGAAATGCATCCCCCTTCCCTTGCCTGGTGATCCCAGTTGACCACAACCCGCGGATTCATTAATGGGAGGATAGGAACGTATCCTACTGAACAACTTTGGACTTACGAAGAACGGTATGAATAGAGATCCTCCTCTTTTCAGATAGTAAGTCCTTGGGTGATCCTCTACCTCTGGATTTTAAAGAAAGAAATTCAAAATCAATGGCCGCGCAATCAGCGGTAGGCTTGATTGATCGTACTACATAAAAGACTGCTTGCTCGATTGCACTTTCTATATGTAGATGAAAGTGACGACTTGGTCGTTTATCGTCATTATACGATATTTCCTTGTGTGACATTTTGGCATCATCGCAAAAAGAAGTAATCCAACCCACGGAATCGATTTAAATTATTTGAATCTATATGTGTGCGGCCAAGCAAGCTAGCCAATGCGAAGCGTTCTGTGATGAAAGATAGAAAGATTCTTCTAGCTCAGGTGGAGGACATAGAAGGAAGAGGGGAATGAGGTCTACAATGGGGGAAAAGGAATTGGAATAGGAAAAAGATTGATCTCACGGAATCGGACTAGAGAAGCTGCTGCTGGTTCCGGTGATGGAGCCAATAAAGTTCAGATTTCATTTCTCACAAGGCAGTCGGGTTTTTGCCATCTTTCAACTCATTCGACATCCTTTTCATTCGATGTGTTCCCATCCATTAAAGAAGAGGAAGAGACCTAAATCACGGAGATTCTTCCTACCCTCCTTTTGTTTTAGACACCTCTTCAATAAAAAGAAAGAGAAAAACATAGGAAAGGCAAGGACGCTGAAGCATAGGCAAAGCAAGCTCAGTCAGATTCAATTGACCGAGACTGGCGAGAGAGGACTTCTGACTCCTAAAGAGGGAGGATTCCGGGGTTTCCGTGAGTTCAGGGCTTAGGGGTGGGGCTGACTGTCTTTAATAGAAAGAAGGCCAGCCTAGCCAAGCAAGCCAGTAGTCAGAGAACGGACCACGGGAGAACCAACTACACTCACTAAGAAAGAAAGACCCTGGGTGGGGTTCGTTGAGGAAACTCGATGGTAGCATTCTTATCTTTTTTTATAGTGGTCTCTTAAGAGTATTGGATTGGAGTCCAGTAGGGAAATATATCTGAGGTCTCACTCTTGCCAGCTTTCTGTCCAGGGTGTCTCGTTCTCGGAGTGGTATCGTGCTAGGTTTCACTCTCCCCTTTCGTCATAAGGCGTGGTTCTGTCCCCGCCTTCTTCTCCTCTCTCAGAGAGGCTCACCCATACGGTGTTGGTTGTTAGTTCCTTCACGGAGCTGCGCCTCCTTAACTTGCTTTTTTATTTGACCCTCCCACCGCCCTTCTTTCTGTGCTTTGCTGCTTAAGTTAAGTGCGCAAGCTAAAGCGCTTAAGCTAGGTCGGATTGCCCTAAAACTTGATAAAGTGACCACTTAGAGCGGATGTCCCACTCTGGTACTTCGAACCATATCTACCTACGAGAATAGAAAGGAGCAGAAGATGAGAACCAAAAGGAACTTAAATAAGTTTTCAAGTTAAAATATAAAAAGCCTTGAAAAAATTCCGGAAAGCTTTTGGTTGGAAGGCATCCTCCCATAACCGAGAAAAGCATAATAAACTGATACGCAACTCTCCTTACCTCAGCTCATCAATCGAGTTTCGATCAAGGAATTGAAACCGAAACAGATCTTCTTCGCTCTGCTGAACGAATGAGTCTAAATGGCGGGTCAGGCCATCGAGGGTAAACGGTTAGCCATGCCCTGGCGCGTGAAGCAAGGGCGGGGTGTTGATAGGGTGGAACCGAAATGAGTCCGAAAAGAATGAAACGAAGTCAGACAGGTATCTGCTGTTGACCAGGGATCAACCGCTCAACGGAACACACAGATTAAGCAACAGGAGAATGACAACTTTGACTTTTCGCCGACCCAAAACTACACTTAAACTCGGAAGCTTCGTTCAGGTAGACAACTCTAAGAGAACCTCAGAAAAGTTTAGGCTCACTTCCAATTGTTAAGATCACCCTTCTTCACGGCAGAGGGACTAGAAAGATGCGTCTGGCCTCACTCCGCTCGCCTTCTCTTGGTCATTCTTTCGAGAATAACGCGAGAATAACGAGGGCCCCGTCCTCAACATGGAAGCTTCCAGACCTGCTTCGTACCAGCCGGTATTTAATTTGATTCGGGGCGCTCCCGAACTCGCTCTAACGTCGTGTCTAGGTCACAACGGTGACTAATGCAATTTCTTTGTTCCAGTGGACAGCGTTCCATCATCTGGCTTCAAACCGCTCCCGACAGTAGCTCAATCGCACCTTCACTCAACCAGATACCACAGCAGCACTCTCAGAAGCAAGAGCTCATAGGAAAGGTTCGAAAATTGTGATTCTGTAAGATAAGAGTGGAGATTCACCCTTGTAAGGCCGGCCTCCGGACTTCCCAATATTTGTGAAGTATCCGTCGGGAGAACACAATCTGACATTGAATGCTTGAGCCATTGCTCGGACAATGAAAGACCTTAAAACTGTCCCATGCCACACGGGCTTTGAAATGGCAACTAGACAGACTAGTTAGTAATTTCGTACTTCTGTCGTTGGGGAGCGGAAATGGCACTTTACAGCAAGAAAAAAGAACAACGAAAGTCGAAGATAGGCTTGTAGCCTCACTGGAATCAGATTCTGTAGCTGATACAACTGATCTTCCTTCATCTCCTTTCCCATCCGCCCGGTGGGGCGATTCATGTTCTTCCGATTACGGATGTTGTGCCACTTGATGTTTTGGAGAGTACGAAGCTCGAGTAGGAGAGAGGGAAGGTCGGGCTGGCTTTGCTTGACTACTATGCCGATTGATGGCTTGAGTATGAGGGTGCCTATGACTACTGCTTGCTTGAAAGATTGCCGGGGAGAGGGGAAGGCACCGAGGGCAGGGGGAATGGTTGGAGAGTAGGCGTCGCTTCTTCCTACGAAGCCTGTTTCGGATTTGGTCCGGTTCAGGGTGCTTTGACTCTGCTTGGCTGGCGGGAACGAGTGCAGGTGAACGAAGAAGCTTACCATTCCGCCGTCGGTCAGTTATTCAGCTAGGCAGGGTATCAACGGCACCACAAAGCAAGCCAACCTCGTACACAGAACGAACAAACTCAGGCTCAGCCAGGGCCCTACTCTCTTCCAAAAAGAGAACAGCTCCATCCCGTATAGGGCGGGATGCCGGACCGGAATCCGCCTCTTCTCTGTTGGTTGAGAAGTACTATTCTCTGGTAGGGGAACCGTTTGCAAGGGAAGAGTCAGCAAGAGCAGCCCAGAGATGAGAGGAAGAGGCGTGGTATCCACTGGTTTCAGTAGTAGGAGTTGCCCATTGTTCACCGAAGTCGTCAGAGAGGGAATCCTCGTGCTTTTCATTGGACAAAGAGGCTATCTAAAGTCTATTAATCAATAAGCAAAGTCTAAGGAAGACATATATCAATACCAATAAATACCAATCCCCCTACTCTCTACTAATGACATATGATTTCACTGTAGAGCAATAACATAGAGAAATAGAATATAGTAAGGTAGTATAGTGTAAAAAGGACCAAGGACGAATAAAGAAGAAGAAGGAGTAGGAGCTAATTCGAACGGAATCGAATGATTACGAGATAAACAATGAGACAAAGCCAAGAGGGGAGAGCACTGAGACAATTCACTTCACGTACAGGGAAGTCCGCTGGTAGGAATTCTTCAGGGCGTATTACTGTTTTTCACCGAGGGGGTGGATCGAAGCGATTGCAGCGAAGAATGGATCTGAAACGAAGCACTTCGTCTATGGGCATTGTAGAAAGGATAGAATATGACCCTAATCGTTCTTCTCGGATCGCTCTAGTACGATGGATCGAGGGGGTGCAGCTACGCTGCCAGAGGAAATGCAAGACGATAGAAGAGTTCGCTCCGCCGCGTAAGATCCTCGAACCTACCACGCCCACCATACGCGGACTCTTTTCGTTCTCTTCCCTGTCCGTGAAGGTGGATCAAAGAAAGGTAGCTTGCTTCTCTCCTGGACTGATGGAGGCTTATGTAGTGGTCGGCCTTCCTACCGGAATGCCTCCTTGGTCGAAGAGCCAGAGCCCCTTTACTAGTACTAGTAAAGCTAGTACTAGTAAGGGCGCAGGAAGCAAAAAAACTTGCGCGAAGGACGTCTTCTTCTCTGCCTTCTCCTCTCCAAAGGCCAAGGGGGAGACTGCATCCCTTTCCTTCGGTAGCTCTTTGAGTTTCCCAAGGATAGCGGTAGCTGGGGCAAAGCCCGCTTTCTTCGCTCCGCGAATGAGAGAGAAAGTAAGAGGAAAAAACACGTTCTCTCTTTGCGAGGTCCGAAAGTGGAGAACACATAGCATTCTCTGGGCACATAGGATCAAACGTAAAGCAGCGCTTTCTTGGCATAGGCGGCAAGAGACTTTAAGGCTTGTTGGAGCTTCTGAACATAACGAATCGAAGCCGAAGACGGATCAAGGTAGCTTGCCTGCCAAGCCGATAGGCGAAGTGCCGAAGGATGGAGCGTGCAAAGTCGATCGTGCACCTGTCGTGTGACCCGTTGGTCCTAAGCAATGTCTTGCGCGAAGCGACCCACCTAGAAACAGCTCTCCTTTAGGGGAAAATGGAACTTCGATCGGATGCGGGTATTCAATCCCGCCGCTGAGATGTCCAGCGGATTCTGGGGCCTTGACGAATGGCCGGCCACCTTTTACGTTAGAAGAGCAAAAGGCCCGGGACATAGCAGGATGAACCAATGTGAATGAGTGTAAGCTTCGTTGTCCGAACACGATTGGTGCTGACCACACTAGGTGCTACCGCGGTAGCAAGAGAGGCCAGGCGGTGACAATTGAGAGGTTGTCACTGAGCATTCCTAGTCACACGGGAAGAGAGGTCAAATGGCAAGGCCATACGCCCGTTTGGCTCCTCGCGGAGTATAGCTCACATCCAAACATCTGATTGGGGAACGGGGCAACGCCCAGGAAGCTCCGGCGGAAAGGGAAGGCCCGCCAGGCCGTATGCCCCTGGGTGCAGGATTCTTCGAAAAAGCGCGGGCTGACTCGGAGGCCTAAGACATTGACTTAGCAACGAATTGAAGGGAAGCTCCTCGAGCTTTCTCCGCCAGCAGCTTATGTAGTGGTCGGCCGTCGCTCCCTAAGCTTCGCTTCTTGTAGTCGGCCCGCCTCCCTTAATTTGCTTGCCCCCTTCCAGCTCAGAATGCCTAATGCCTATTATCTAGTTCTAGAAGCTAACCACCAGAAGCTCACCCTTCGGGCTTCCAGCGCAGGAGGCCAAGCATTCTGCCAGACGTCCCGGCCTGGGGTTCGCCTTTGATACTTCAGTAGATCTTCAAAAAAGAAAAAGAAAGACTTCAATGCAGCCTTAACTACAACTACATTACGCAAGCTCCACCAATACCTACCTATAGAGTCAAAAAAGTACCCGTGACGGTGACTTTCTAGGTTTATGGATTCAGTCAGCTAAACTCCATCCAACTCCTCAATAAATATCAACAAACAACATGTCGTGACCGGTGTAGCTAAGTTTCCAAAGGTGAACAGCCCCCTGTCCTTTATAGTCGTAAAGGGCTTCTCAGAAAAGTAAGGAAGGGGGCATTCGAAAGGCCGACCACTCATAGGCCTTCTGGTAGGAAGGCCGACGACTACACGGACTCTATACCAGAGCGATAGCGAAGCCAAGCTGCCGCCTATCCTATCCTATAGGCCTATAGGCGAAGGGGTTTACCGACGAAGACCTATGATATAGTAAGAAAGAAAATACGAAATAAAATAAGTACGTTAAGGTTACGAAGTCACTTAGCCGTCGACAAAGGGAAAGGCGTCGGTACGGAGCCACGTCAGCTGTGGATATAGACTAGGCATAAGGAACGGAGTCTTA